AAGGGCGTTCCAGTGCGTCGCAGAGCATTGTCCCAACTCGTATCATCGCGATGATTCCGTATCAGTTGTTCTGATATGTTAAATGTGTAGCCGACCCAGCATTGCCAGGGGACTGAAGCCTGCTACCGCAAAGATTGACTATTACCCATCTCTTTGCATGAGACAACTTGGTGTCTAAGGTGTTTTACTCTAGCAGGTGAAGTTGAGTTTTACCCGTACTCCCATCTAAGGAGTCTTTCCCCTCTGGAACAGGTTCGGGTTAAGACTATTACTCTTCGGCGGAGACTTTGCCTACATCTACCGATTGGATCAGGAAACCTACGGACATTACTGATAAGATCACTGAATTGCGAGATCTCCCCTTATTTCTCCCTTCTCCGTGGAAGAAGAGGAGACGGATGCTCAATGTGCAATGAGTAAATATGATTTGCGTGACGAACAATATTTGGTTGAAAACGTAGTTGTTACTAAATCATATGGAAAGCTGTATTCGGCGAAAGTCGCACGTGCAGTTTGGGGGGAGATCCCTCACTAATCGGTGGATCCACTCTACAATATGGAGTGAAGAAGCCAAAATAATAGCTTAAGACACCGCTGGGAAGGAAGAAGAAAGATTGCTTGAAGTCTTTGTAAACTCGATGGTACATCGGAGCAGTGTCGTGAACGAAATTAGAAATATCGAATCGGATCCAATTTATCGCAATCGATTAGTAAACATGCTGGTTGATCGTATTCTAAAAAACGGCAAAAAATCACTAGCTTATCAGATTTTCTATCAGGCTATGAAGCGGATTAGATAAAAGACAAGTAGGAACCCACTGTCTGTTCTGCGACAGGCAGTGCGTGGGGTAACTCCCGATGTAGTTACAGAAACCAAACGTGTAGGTGGGTCAACTTATCGAGTTCCCGTTGAAGTAGTACCTGCAAAAGGAAAAGCATCGGCCATCCGGTGGTCATTGATCGCGTCTCGAAAACGCTCAGGTCGAAGCATGGCTTTAAGATTGAGTGATGAATTGATGGATGCCGCCAGAAATTCCGGTAGTGCCATACGGAAAAAGGAGGAGACTCATAAAGTTGCGGAAGCTAACAAAGCTTTTGCCCACTTCCGTTAGTTTTGTTTAGATTAGTTCCAATCCACAACAAAAACAAAAAGATTGTGGATTGGAATCGAGGGGCAAGGATCGGGGAGTCAAATAACACTACGCAGAAATAGATGATTGAGAGGTTGACGACTACTTCCTTCTTAGTTCGTTAATTATTGCAATATCTGCAGTTGGTCGATGCCAAGCTGTGGAGTGCTTCGTTCGTGAAAAGGCTTGGCGCGAACGGGATTCGTTTCTTAGAGACCGACAGTAATTAGGGTTAGTAGCGTGCATCATTTAGGAGAGAAATCTCATTCCTCCCCTTCCCCTTGTTTTAGGAAATCCAGGTTGTGGAAGGAGTAAAAAAAATCGAGATACGGGTAAGAAGCTTATGGATCCGGTAATTCTAGAGACTCAATTAATCTTGGTTGACACAGATATCTTTTTGTGATACACTACAAACTAACAGGCTTACTAGCCTGGGGAATCATTAACTCCTTTTCGAAAACCGAGAATTCCCATGACCGCAACTTTAGAACGACGCGAAAGCGCAAGCCTATGGGGTCGCTTCTGCGACTGGATCACCAGCACCGAAAACCGTCTTTACATCGGATGGTTCGGTGTCTTGATGATTCCCACCCTACTAACCGCAACCTCCGTCTTCATAATCGCTTTCGTCGCAGCTCCTCCTGTAGATATTGACGGTATTCGTGAGCCTGTTTCTGGTTCTTTGCTATACGGTAACAACATTATATCTGGTGCTATCATCCCTACTTCTGCAGCTATTGGGTTACATTTCTACCCAATCTGGGAAGCAGCTTCCGTCGATGAATGGCTTTACAATGGTGGTCCATACGAACTGATCGTTCTTCACTTCCTACTTGGTGTAGCTTGCTACATGGGTCGCGAATGGGAACTAAGCTTCCGTTTAGGTATGCGTCCTTGGATTGCTGTTGCTTACTCAGCTCCAGTCGCAGCTGCTGCCGCCGTCTTCCTGATCTACCCAATTGGTCAAGGAAGTTTTTCTGACGGTATGCCTCTTGGCATTTCCGGTACTTTCAATTTCATGATCGTTTTCCAGGCTGAGCACAACATCCTTATGCATCCTTTCCACATGTTGGGTGTAGCTGGCGTATTCGGCGGCTCTCTATTCAGTGCTATGCATGGTTCTTTGGTAACTTCCAGTTTGATTAGAGAAACCACTGAGAACGAGTCTGCCAATGCAGGTTATAAATTTGGCCAAGAAGAAGAGACTTACAACATTGTAGCTGCTCATGGCTACTTCGGTCGCTTGATCTTCCAATATGCTAGCTTCAACAATTCTCGTTCTCTACACTTCTTTTTAGCTGCCTGGCCCGTAGTAGGTATCTGGTTCACCGCCTTAGGTATCAGCACTATGGCATTCAACTTGAATGGTTTCAACTTCAACCAATCCGTGGTTGACAGCCAAGGCCGTGTTATAAACACCTGGGCTGACATCATAAACCGTGCTAACCTAGGTATGGAAGTCATGCATGAGCGTAACGCTCATAATTTCCCCCTAGACTTAGCTTCTGTCGAAGCTCCTTTTATAGACGGGTAATCTCCGTCTGGTTATGCAGCACAACTGGATACCAAACCCTCCAATCTTAGGAAATAGGGTTTGGTATCCACTGAAAAAAGAAGTTGAGAGGGCTGTGTATCAATCAAAGAATCATCTATCTAGCTTGACGAATGGACCTCGGTCACCTTCGAGGAACTCCTCAACAAGTGAAAGAAAGAAGGGGCGGACGTAGCCAAGTGGATCAAGGCAATGGATTGTGGATCCATCACGCGCGGGTTCAATCCCCGTCGTTCGCCCATCCGGAGGTAATCCAATAATACTGATCCGCTCGCTTATCGCTTAGAACAAAAAAGATTTGTTTAGTTGGGTGGGATATATGTGGGTTAGATAATGAGATCTGATAATTCCCAATCTCATTCCAGTTTTGGATGCGGCTAGTTACGGAACTAACCAGACTCGACTGATAGATTCTTTTTATCCCATCTTGAAATTTTCAAGATTATCCATATAATAGAATAGAATAGAATAAATATGGATAATAGGTAGAAAAATAGTCTCAGAACTAATAAGGGAAAGAAACTATGATGAGAAAGGTGGTAGAAGAACAAGTAGGAGTAAGGGACCCAGATTTCCCATCTGAGATTTGGGACTTCGTCGAAGTCGATGCATTAAAGTATTTCTCCGAATCATTGAAAAACCAACATCTCGAAGAACTTGTAGTTAGTCCGGTTTCCACTACTAAACCTTTTATCAGATTATCTGACTTGTGATTTCTAAGTTCACTGTTTCTACGTGATTTTCGTCATTCAGTAATGAGGGGTGGTAGCGTCATCCTGGAAATGTTGATGTTGCTATCAATATCAATTCTCATGCATTCATTAAGTGACAAGGATTCGATCGAGAGAAGTTTTGTCTTAACAAAGGTCATTAATGGAGGTGACGGGATAAGAAAGAAACATACAGAGAATTCTGACAATTCTCCCTACGATTGCTTCCTTCTATTCGAGAGATTCTTTTCTTTTAGAAGAAATGGGGAGGGAAGGGTACCAGCTCCCTACTACTTAAGTTCGAACAAAGAGATTTCAATCTCTGCGGATTCTTCAGAGGAGGAGATGAGCATTCGTTATAATGGTGTGGCAACTCCCTTGCTTTCCGGTAGATGGAAGACATGCCTAACAAAGGATTTATTTGGCGGGGATAGATTCAAGGATGAATATGAAGAGATTCAAGTGGTTGGTGGGGGTAGGCATTTGAAAGATTTGCTTATGTTTTTCAAATCCTATAAACATTTGTTAGTTTCCAAGAGCGGAAGTAACTGCCCCCAAAACAATTTAGAGTCGCCACCTCTCTGCGAAATTCGTAACAGGCAAGATCTGGGTCAGCTACAAGCACTACGGCTTGCAAACGATTCATTAAGTCCCGTAGTATTGGACCCCTGTAAAAGAGCGTTATTCGAATCCGCAGATTCAGCCGATCGCCGAGGGGATGGATCGGCGTTTTCCTCTGAGCAAGAAGCCTTTTCCAACTTGTCTTTGTTTATGTCTCATGAGAAAACGAAGTTGTTTTGCAACTCTATATCCGAATTAGATTATGGAGAAGATAGGAAAGCCTTTCCTGTTCTATACACTTATCCACAAGTTAGCAATCCATTAATAAATCGACTCACTGACTTCCTTCTCATAATTGGTAAATCAAACCTTCTTTGGGGTGGGGAAATAAATATTTACGTAAGTAATAGCATCAAATCCGAGAAAGGATTGTCTCCATCGGAAATAGGGACAAATATGCCGTTTACCAAAATATTTGGCAAGAAACTTAGGTTAGCAAGTAGCGGATACTTCGACTTCGATGATATTCTCTCAAACTGTTTTAAAACATCTCTCAAGATACCTAAGGAAACAACTAATCGAAATGAGATTACTAATCTTCTAAACAAATTGGAAGGAGTAGGGAACCTAGATTCGAGATATTCTCCAGTTAAATTATATGGGCAAAATAGAATCATATCTATCTACTTTACATATATATATCTTCTCCACGATTATTTCTGCACGTTATCCACTGAATATTTCTCCCGACTCAAATATTGGTTGGATGAATATTGGTTGGATGGCTGTACGGTTGTCAGATATTACACCAGTGTGACACGAATTGCAACTGAATCAACAGTATTCAAGTGGAAGGATTACGTAGAGTGTCTATCGGATGAATATGTTACCTTCCGAATTGCTGAGTGTAGGAATGTCCAATCCAATATGCTTAAATGGCTCAATGCGAGGGCAGATTTGTCTCTCTCGCCTGTCGGTAAATTCTTGGGAAGAACAATGAAGTACCAATTGGAGGAATTAATATGCCATATGTCAATAGTGGGAGACGAGTTGCTAAGTACTACTGGCGTCAGTCTACGTAGTACCCATCGATATACCAAGAGATATCTTCATCGATTTCTCAATGTGTTATTTCTTTCTGAAATGATTGTTGCTGGGGCTACTCGCCATAAAGCTATGATAGATACCATCGCTTACTGTATCGAAAAATTGGACGACATAGATGTTGAGAAATTGAACAAAATGGATCAGATTGAGCATGATTTCCTCTCAGGTTTAGTTGATGGTTACATTGACGAACAGATACTGTCTTTCAAAACAACTCTTGAAGAAAGAAGAAGTTTCCTAGTCGGCTTTAAGTTAACAAATCAACAATCGATAGGCTCCTCGAACGCATTAAAACCTGCGTCGAATTCCACCTTTCTCGGGTGGCCTCGCATCGAAGCTATCCGACCAGGATTCTCGAGTGAGGCTCTTTCTATTATAGGGAGGCAGATTTGGAATCTTTTTCTGTATGATTTAGGTCGTGAGGGGAATTCAATTAGAAATATTAGTGGGGGTATCCCAAGAAACATTTCCGATCAAATGAATGATAGAAACGACTCACCTATACGGAGCCGTCCTGGAAACAACTTCATCCCGAAAATCGAAGGGGGTTTCTTAGTCAGAAACTGCAGCAGTAGTTATCTCAACGTGTTAGAAAACTTTTCTGTGGGCTCCAATGAGAAAATCATCTCATCTGATATCATCTCATTGATTCATCCCCAACTGTCAGATTCGTTATCATCCAATTTCTCGAAACAAACGGTAGGGGAGGTTTCTGGTCACTTACTCACGCTAATTCGATTTATGTCGCCTAATCTGCATGAGTCTGCGACGATAGTAACTCATTTAGATGGACTTCGCAATTCTATCTTGCATCTGAATGGGTTACTGGCAAGTTTTAGCTCATCCCCCAGTAAAGCGACAGACTCGTTCCTATCCTCGTGTAGTAACGATGGAGTTTCTTTAGGAGAGGCATCGGTAAACTCCGACTCGTGGTCGGATCATCAGCGAACCCAACCTCGTTGGAATCTGGTATTAGATCGATTCAATTCTGAGAGATTTCTTAAAGATGGATTAGACTCGGGGAATGATTCCACCGGGAACCGAGTCCATCAAAACGGTTTGTCTAGTGAGTATTTTTGGGAACCGGAGGAATTGGATACACCTTATTGGTCGCTAAGATTCTCATTATGGAATGACGTAACATCAATATTTCTAGCGAGACCTTTTGGTTTTGGGGAAGAAGTTCTCCGCAAAGATGTGGGATTCGCAGATTCATCTGCCCGGGAAGAAGATACTCGCCCGTTCCATTTCATCAATTCTCATGGATTATCAAAAGATTTGAACAGATATAAGATCTCTTGGATCTTCTGGAAAGACAGTATCGGCGAAAAATGGGGCTTATTGAGAGATTATATACCCCTGTTTTTCACCCCTACCTGGTGGAGATACTTCTGCGCTCTAATTGGAGAAACATATCCAGAAATAGTACTTAAGATAAGTTACGACTCAAATCACGATCTTCCTAAGATTTTTGGAGGGATTGCTGGGGATTTAGTAAGTGGCGCAAAAGGTTATTTACTCCAAAGCCTGCAAAGGTTAGGATTGAGATTCGGAAGCCATTCTATTCATACTATACCATCCGCGACAGATCTTCTCATTCTCAGAAAAATCCCTAACGAAGCAGAGAAGTTACATCCGGAGGAATGGTCGGTATCTCAATTTCCCAATAGGCCTATCTCCTATTGCTACATCCTTTCAATATTATTTGTTCTCGCGTCATTAAAACATCCTTTGTCTGCCGTTTCGGGTTCCAATGCCTTTCATTTGTGGAAACGTTTCGATACTATTGAATATTTAACAGACCCGATGCGTAGATCCTATTTAAAAAAGGTAATGTACTCCCCCCCGACAAGCTAAATGTTAACGAGAGATCTACTAATTCATTCTTTAAATAGATTCTTGAATTATGTAAGTAATATCATTTTCTTCCTTCTCGTGAAAAATGAACTTGATTCATGGATATTTCGTAGGGAAAGCTCTGATATCTTAGAGAGTAAGAAAGAACTACTGACTCAACATTTAGTAACGACTCAGATTCTCTACAGGTATGCTTCGAGATCGAAATCCAATTATGATTTGTTGAGCAACAATATCTTTCATGAACCTTACCTCCAAGGAAGATCCAATGTTTTGGCATACTTACTTCAATTCTGGCAAAATGATCTATTGGGTCACAAGATTCATAAGTTGGATCCTGCGGAGAAGTGGGCTTTTTCCGCCCTTGGTAGAACTATTGTATTTTCAGCAACAACAAGGCGGAGAGAGAATTTACTAAATATGCCATGTCGTGACATACCTATTTCACTCCAATCGGGATTATTGCTACCTAAAGGAATCTTAATAGTAGGCCCTGTAGAAACTGGCCGATCCTCCATCATTAGAGATGTAGCATTCAACTCCTACTTTCCCGTGGTGAAACTACCACTAAAGAAGTTCATATACAACCGATCTTTCTTCAGAATCAGAAATGTACGTGGAAATTTCATTTCGAAAGAGAGCGTACACAGATTAGATATCGTCTTCAAAATAACAAGAGAGATGTCTCCCTGTACACCATGGATTCAAGATATTCATGAATTGAATATTTGTCGTTCGTATAATAAGCTAGAAGCTGATCCCAAATTCTTACTTTGCCGAATCTTGAAGAGTATTGGTCACAAGCTCGGCAACTCCGACATCCGCGCGAACGTCGTTATTGCCACCACTCACGTGCCTGCGAGGATAGATCCAGCTTCAGTGGCTCCGAATCGGTTAAGTTAATTAATAAATCTTCGGAAGTTCAATGGGCGTCAACGTCAGAAAGAATTGTCGATTCTTTTACGTATCAAAGGTTTTGAGGTAGGGGCTAATCCGTCTCTTCTTGAGAGTACTGTGTCTGAAACTGCAGGTTATAGTAAACGAGATTTATTCTTTCTCGCTAATGAAGCGTTATTAATAGGTATTTCCAAAAGGGAAAAGTTTGTATGTGGGAACGTTATTGGATTAGCTTTGCATAGGCAACATTCGACTGTTAGTGATATGGGCAATGGGATGGAATCTGATTCTGAATGGGAAATCTCTTCCTACAAGATGGCGGAAGCCACTCCGAGGAATAGTTTGATAGATCTTTCTCTCACAAATCCCCCATTTATTGGTCTTGACGCGTTAAAGATGCGATTTTATTACTTGTCTAACTGGTATGTGGAACCTTTAAGAAACGAATCAACAATTGATGAATCCACTATGTTTTCGCATCTCCTAGAGGTACTAGCCAAATTAGTAGCTCACGATTCGTTCCAAATGGATATGGGGAAAAAAGAGAATCTCATGGTTCTCAACAAACTTGTAGAGAATGACTTAAACCTAGCTTGTGGTGTCCTAGAAAACCTCCCAACTAAATTCTTAAGCCCAGAGATTTGTAAGGCCGGGAGTCGACGCAGTAATAGTTTTCCTCCCCCCTTTCCTATTGGAAAGGCAAAGTATTGCTCAGGTGTAACTTCCCCAAGTCGCTCTTCCAAATCTATGAGAAAAGGGAGACTGAATAGTCTAACCGATTTCGAGATGCAACAGTCACCCGAATTAAGAAACTCGACGACAGAGATATCGCGTGACATTACTTGGTCCCGCAAGGCTTGGCGTCTCCGTTTCCTGCGAAGCGGAACTTACCAATTGATGGGGGTATTATCCGAACCCAACCATTTGTATAACTTAATTCTCCTTTACTATAATCAGAATTATATACCCCAACAAGATTTCGAATTCAATAATATTAAGGGGGAAAGAAGTAAGTGGTGCAAGAAAGGCGGGTATCTTTTCAGCTTCGAGAAATCTGTCACTGATGGAACAGATAACTCCATCAAAAGATTAGAAAACCGATTAGATAACTTGTTGTTACGTGAGCAATTTCTCGAATTGGGAATCTATGGCGACTCATCTAATGAGTATGAAACACATTGCGATCGATCTCCTGAAACGACTCGACTCTTTGGGGGGCGCTTCATATGGGACCCCATGCTTCTGTTTAAGCCAGACCCTAACATTCCTCCCTCGCGCCGCAACTTATTGTCGACAAAAGAACTGGCGCGTAGGCTTTACACCATTTACGGTATGAGAAGGCAGCGCCTTAATAAGATGTCAAATAAGAAAATTAAAGATTTCTTCCTCTATCGCGAAGATAATCCGAAACTGAAACCCGACTATCGGTGGAAGAATCTCCCTTTGGATGAGGAGGAGCGAGATCCTGGATACATCATGGAAACCTCTTCTGTAGATATACATCTGCAATATCCACAGCTATTTACTCCCGTTCGTTTGGGTTGCTACGCGGTAGCGGAGGATTTGCCGGAACGATTTCTTCGGCTTAGGCTTCTGGTTCATAGAAATAAATGGATGACACGGAACCGTTACCAATCTCGAGATTTTCTTATCTATAATCTATTACTTGAGACTTATGACTATCTATCCAATCCGTTCCGGTTTGGTAAAGCATCACTGGATCGAACAATGAAACAATTCCTTCATGAGAGTTCGATGTCATGAAACAACTGTTGTTTTCCCATCTAGATATTCCCCACCTCGTCTAAATCTCCAGCCATAGAATTGAACGACAAATCAGTAGAAGGAATATCTATATCTTCCTTCTACTGATGCGTAAAATAAAATCTCAGTATTAAGGAGAACTCGGAGACCAGTTACTAGAAGAGTATGATAGGAGTCTCTTCACCGAAAGATAGGATTGGGGGTAGATTGGGGGTATAGGTTATTCCGCAAGATTTCTGCCAACTAAGAGATCTTTTGTACTCCCGAGTTGACTTCTTATCTTAATTCGCTCAGTCCAGTCATTGGATCCACCGGATTGATTTGAAGTGGGAACTAAAATCAAAAAAGAAATGCCTCAAGTAGATCCTTGTAGGGAGGGGTAGGACGCGTCCCCAGTATTCCCGTCTCCATTCGTTATTGTTGAGGATTGAAGTAGGCAGCATGGTACATCATTCAATGATTGGTGGGCACGGTCCAACGCGACTTGAGTTGTCATATGTATGAGATGAAACTCTACTATTCCTATTACTTTACTGGATATTCTCGACGTAGATACGAATCTCCCCGGATAGGATTCGAACCTACGACCAATCGGTTAACAGCCGACCGCTCTACCGCTGAGCTACCGAGGAAAATATCAGTCCCAGAAATACCTCCCGGAAGGGAGGGAGCCAATTAGTTGGAAGGAGTTAAGCTTTCTCTGCCATCTCATAAACTTCGTGTACGCCCTAACTCCTATTATAGTTAGGGGCAGTAGCGATAGCAATCCCATTCGAATGGAAGGGCCCCCGACTGATGTGCATGGGAGGGGGGGTCAATTGGCCGAGACAAGGTCAAGATCAGCCTCACAATCCCCCCCCTATGATTTGTATGGATCAATCAACCATCGGTGGTTTCTATTCCCCCCTCCCAAGAGGCGTAGTAGAATAGAATAGTCGCAGGATTATCTCTCCACCTTCTCCATATCATGGCATATCATGGAAGGAAACTATTTGAGGACTATAGGGGGATAAGGGAAGCAAAAAAAAAGAGAGAGATGGATGGGGGAAGATGCAGGATAGTCGGGAGAAATCAATGCGAATTGGAGCTTCGTGAGACGAAAATAGCAGTTTATGGAAAAGGGGGGATTGGAAAATCAACAACTAGTTGTAATATATCCATAGCACTAGCCAGACGAGGGAAACGGGTATTACAAATAGGATGTGATCCAAAACACGATAGCACATTTACATTAACAGGATTTTTAATTCCAACAATCATTGATACCTTACAACAGAAAGATTACCACTACGAAGATGTATGGCCTGAAGATGTCATTTACAAAGGTTATGGTGGAGTAGACTGCGTAGAAGCTGGGGGACCTCCTGCAGGAGCTGGATGTGGAGGTTATGTTGTGGGAGAAACGGTAAAACCTTTGAAAGAATCAAATGCTTTTTATGAATATGATGTTATTCTATTTGACGTTTTAGGAGATGTTGTATGTGGAGGATTTGCCGCTCCCTTAAATTATGCAGATTATTGCATTATTATAACTGATAATGGGTTTGACGCTTTATTTGCTGCAAATCGTATTGCAGCTTCAGTGAGAGAGAAATCACATACGCATCCTTTAAGATTAGCTGGTTTAATAGGAAATAGAACATCAGAGAGAGATCTTATTGATAAATATGTCCAAGCTTGCCCTATGCCTGTACTAGAAGTGCTACCCTTGGTAGAAGATATCCGAATATCAAGAGTAAAAGGAAAAACATCATTTGAAATGGCTGAAGATCAGTTAAATCTAATCTATGTATGTGATTTTTACCTAAATATAGCAGATCAAATATTATCCGAACCAGAGGGGGTTGTACCAAGAGAAATACCAGATAGAGAATTGTTTAGCTTATTATCCGATTTTTATATAAATAATACTAAAGATATAACCAAAACTGATTTTAATAAACAAGATATTCGAACTGATTTTACAATTATTTAAAAATAAATACTATCTCTAAAAACAGGTAGAATTCTGATACATATTTGTAATATCTAAGGAAATAATCCAATGAAAACTCTAGATAGTCTGGCTTTTGAATGTGAAACTGGTAATTACCATACTTTTTGTCCAATTAGTTGTGTAGCTTGGCTATACCAGAAAATTGAGGATAGTTTCTTTTTGGTAATAGGTACAAAAACGTGTGGTTATTTCCTACAAAATGCTCTTGGAGTGACGATTTTTGCAGAACCTCGCTACGCAATGGCAGAATTAGAAGAAGGAGATATCTCAGCTCAATTAAATGATCAGAAAGAATTAGAGAGAATCTGCTTACGTATAAAAAGTGATAGAAATCCAAGTGTAATAGTTTGGATAGGTACGTGTACTACAGAGATAGTAAAAATGGATTTAGAGGGTATAGCACCAAAAGTAGAGAAACAAATAGGGATACCCATTGTAGTTGCACGAGCAAATGGATTAGATTACGCCTTTACACAAGGCGAAGATACTGTGTTAGCTGCAATGGTCCATCGATGTCCAGAATATAAGACTTGTAATAATAATGGGAAAGAACAAAATAAAGTGCAACAGTTTAAAGTTCAGACTATTTCAGCTAAAGAATCTACTTTTCAACCAAATCGATTAACAAGAATTGATTTAGTACTTTTTGGTTCTCTACCTTCAAGCGTCGCTTCGCAATTGACTTTGGAATTGAAACGTCAATCAATCTCTGTTTCAGGTTGGTTACCCTCTCAAAAGTACAGCGAGTTACCCGGATTAGGAGACAACGTTTACGTATGCGGAGTAAATCCTTTCCTGAGCCGTACGGCAACAACACTAATGCGTCGAAAGAGATGCCAATTGATTGGGGCACCTTTCCCAATTGGTCCAGATGGAACACGCGCTTGGATCGAGAAGATTTGCTCAGTTTTTCAGGTTACAACAAATGGTTTAGAAGAAAGGGAAAATAAACTCTGGAAAAATGTTCAAGATTATCTCCAAATTATAAACGGCAAATCTGTTTTTTTTATGGGAGATAATTTATTAGAAATTTCTCTAGCGAGATTCTCAATCCGATGTGGAATGATTGTTTACGAAATTGGTATTCCTTATATGGATCGACGCTATCAAGCCGCTGAGCTTCTTCTGTTACAAGATACATGCAAAAAGATGCAGACACCTTTACCTAGAATTGTTGAAAAACCTGACAATTATAGTCAAGTGCAACGTATACATGAATTAAAACCCCATCTAGCTATTACCGGAATGGCACATGCAAATCCATTGGAAGCTAGAAATATAGATACTAAATGGTCAGTTGAATTTACGTTTGCACAGATTCACGGATCCTCTAATGCACGAGCTATTCTCGAGCTAGTTACTCGTCCATTGCGACGCTGTAAGGACAGTTTCGACTCAATTTCTCAGAGTTTATCTAAACAAGGAATGATATCTTAACTAGATTTATCTAACTCTTTTTTTTGTCTAAAGTCATAATGGATGATAATGGATGGCTAATCATTATGAAAAGGTATAAAAAAAAGCATTTTTTAATAAACATCTTAATCAAATATTTATTTCTTTTTTACTGATTAAGGGCATTATTCAAATCTTTTCTTTGAAAAAGAAAAGATTTGTTTTAGATTCATCGTTAATTTTTCAAAGTTACTTGAATAGTTGTTTATACTATTATATAATAGTAGTATTGCTATACCAATGATAGCAGATAAGAAAAACACGAAAAAAGATAACTCGGTTAAAAGTAAAAATTATCATTTAGTCGAGTTAAAATGGGAATAAGTATGTGATTTTATAAAAATCACAAAAGGTTTAACTCCCTAATACATCAAAGAAGCTGCAACGAATAAAAGTTTATTAATACTAACACAACTGCCCTGGCCAAACATGGTCTGTATCTATATATTTCTTGGTTTATACTATGGACTACTAACAACTTTACCAGTAGGTCCGCCACAGATCTTATTTATGAGATCTTTTCTTTTAGGTGGAAATCTGAGTGGTCTTATCTCTCTTAGTGGGTTACTATTTGCACAAATAATAACCCTTTTGTCAATCTATTGGTCACCTATTTACCTATTATTGGCACGGCCACATGCATTGACTGTGGTATCAATACCATATATGATTTCCTTTTGCCTACTAATTAAGGATTTCCAAAATTATCAGATCTTCCGTCCTGTTATTTCTTTACGTGACTCGAGACTAGCTAGATTATTTTTGCTAAGCTTTTTGTTCCAAATATTAAACCCAATTATGTTACCAAATCCTGTGTTGACAAGACTTATTTATCTAAATCTATTCCGATATAGCACCAATAATACTTTCTTAATTGCTAGTCTTATGGGTTGGTTGCTAGGTCAAGTTATACTCAATAATCTATCTAGACTACTTTTAACTCGTGTGGAAAAGGATTCTCCAATATTATACTTACTGGTGAAACGTTCTATCTACTTAACTTTTAGTATTGTTTTCATTTATCAGAGTATAGCGTATTTAGGTAGAGCTCCAGTATCTTTTTTGACCAGAAAATTCTTAAACGAACCAGATGATATAGAATTAAGTTTTTGGGGTATTGCTGAATATTCGGATCTATTGTGGTGGTTTTTTAAACCGTGGCCCACCTCTTTTTTTGATCCTACTAGAATCAATCGAAGTAATAGATTTATCAACAATAATCGGTTCGATATCACCAGCAGCTTCTACAAAAAAAGAACATCTACATACTTCTTTGAAGAATCTTTAACTGATGGGAGACAAAGATTATCTTTTAACTCATTACCGAGTTTAGCTATTTTTGAAAAATGGGTATATAGATCTATGACCAAATTCCGTAGATCGAAGAGAACTCGTCTCCAATTGCAGAATTGGGTGTCTAGAAGATTGATAAGAACAAATAATTTTCAAGAAGAATTAACTGTTCGACTTAAACGATTGGATACCCGCTCTCTATTTCCAAAAACAATAGTGAAAAGGACTAGATTAACAAGTAAAAAAAAGAAGAGAATACCCTTACCTTATGACCCCTTCGTTAATAAATATCGTATACGAATATCAACCCCACAAACATTTCTATCGGAACCTGAATTAAGTATGGCCACATGGGAATGGACTGAATTCGAACAAAAAAGAAAATCAGTAAGTGCAAAAGTAAAAAGCAGTAGTTTAAAGAATAGCCTCAGAGATTGGATTTATGCAAAAAATAACAAGCGGAGACACGTCAATAAAAATCCCTTACCTTGGGAACCTCTTCCGTTAAGAAGCCAACGTATATTCCAATTTTTGTTTAAAAACCGAGTTTTATATGATGATGAGGTACAAAATATTTTAAAAGACATTAGATCTTCTTCTGAAACCAATGTTACCTGGGAAGAAATACTAAATTTGGATTATGAAGATCAGATATTATTTCTAACCTATCTACAAGACGGATCTTGCCAACATATTGGTTGGATCTTTCCACCCACAAGGTTTTCACTAAAAGATCTAAAAAGATTGTCGAAATTAAGAAATAAAATCCGTAGACTTAAAAAAGTCGAGGATCTAAGCATGGATCTTGCTCGCAATATTGCACTATATTTTGAGAATGAACTTGATCTTCCAGGAATAGATGGCGATTTTAGACATAGAAAACTACGAAATGTGGGTATCACTTTTGCAAAAGGAAACCCTCAATCGCTTAAGTTTGTCAAGCGATATGCAAAAATATCTGATTTCCGACGAAGATTCTTAAAAGGGTCAGTAAGGTTCAGAAGACGAAAAACAGTACTCTGGAAAGCTTTTCAAGATAAAATACGTTCTCCCTTCTTTCTCCAATCGTTGAAAAAACCAATCTTAATTAAACTGCCTAGTAAGACACGAACAGCGGAAAGAACTATATCAAGATTTGATAATCTTAAAAAGATTGTAGATTTTGAGATTCAAAATATTCCTCGAATTACTACAAAAACCCTTATTAATGAATTGAGACTTGTTCGTTCAGCGGTAGCAGCTAGATCAGACATAGGTTCTATTCATAACGGACGGGGATATATGCTACTCTTTCAATCTAAGTTTCGAAAGTTTATTAAAATACCAGCATTCATAGTAGTCAAAAGTTTCGGGCGCATTTTATTTCGACAAAGATCTGAATGGAATAAAGACTGGACAGATTGGAAGAAAGAAACTCATATTAATTGTACATTTGATGGAGAAGATTTCTCACAAGAGGAGTTACCCCCACGCTGGTTAAGGGAAGGTATACAGATAAAAATCGTGTATCCATTTCGTTTTAAGCCTTGGCACATGGACAAGACTTCAAAAAAAAGAAATCTTCGGCAAAAAGGTGTAAAATACATGTCTAAAAATCGTAATTTGAGAGATAATAAAAGATTGAAACAAAAAAAAACCAAATTTACCTATTTAACTGTTTTGGGATATCAAACTGATTTACCTTTCGGGACTATTCAGAAAGAGACTTCCTTTTGGGAACCTATACGTAAAAAAATAATACGAATTTGCAAGCGAAGCGTGTCTCGTCAATTCAGGCATGTTTATGCAATTTTTCGATCTCGATTCAATTGGAAAAAAGCTGTAAAAACGAATCTAATTCCATTAAAAGAAATAAATCCTACCTTCAAATTTACACGAAGTGGAGAAATGCAATTTGATTCTGATTCAAATCATAAACATTGGACAATGATTCCAGTTAGAAATCATATAGATCATAGAAACAAAAAGAAGAAGGATACGGTCATAGAAAGTAGTAAATCTGTTGCTATTGGTGGGGAAGTTCATTCTGTGAATGCCATCGAGAAAAATATAAACCTGGCTCAAGAATCTAATATAAATGATGTGGGAATTGACTCGGTTCTTTTTTCGGATGAAAGGCTAGAAAAGGCGCAATTGGATCTTAAAAAAACTTCACAGAATTTGGTATCATATAATCTCGTGTCAAATGATATAAATCTTATTAATCTTGAAAAACTTGAATGGAAACAGCCGATAGAGATCGAAGAAGCATTATTAGATTTATACCTATTTTGTGATGAATTATTTGACAGATCTTTTTTTATACTAATCGACCTATCTCAAATAATTCATAGGATTTCAAGCCACTACTTCAAGGAATTTATTGCTTTTTATATACAATTGCAAAGGCTATTACATGACATCAATTGGAAAAACGAATTACTCCGGAGAAGTTTATTATCTCAGATTCAACGGTCATCCCAAACTAATCTCTATGCTGAGCTATGGGATATTGGGATGATAGGTGATTTAGACATAGATATGTTAATTCATTATAGCAAGAGCCGGAGTTATTACGGAAAAGAAAATCAACTTGGCAACAGCTGCAATTGGAAGACAAGTAGTTCAAATCTCAACCAATCCAATATATACATAAAAGAAAATCCTGTTAAATCTGGGATAGTTAGTACAACATTTAGAAGTTCTCTTGGAAAAGAGAATTATGAGGAAACTAGCAAAACGACAAACCAATCTATTAGCGGAAACATCACAACTTCTGTGGAAAGATGGGGATTATTGAATAGATTTAAAGATTTGAGTGAAAATAATTGGAATGAATGGATAAATTATCTTCAAAGATATAAATTGTCATTATCAATGTGGTACAGGCTATCACCTCGAAAATGGAAAGTTAACTTAAGCAAACTTAAAACTGTCAAGATAAAAACTAGGGATTTTCAATGGTTTCAAGGTCAATCCCATTATTATTCACTTTATGAGAAAAAACCTTTTCTCCAACATCGGATTGGGAATTTGAGTAAAATTCGTAAAAATAGAAATATATTACAAGCTCTAAATGATTTTGTGCAAGATGGGGATATAAGAAACTTTTCTGTCCAACAAGTTATTACTGAACAAGAATTTTACCGTAGGGGGCGTTTACAAAAAAGCAGTAAGGGTAAAGGAAGTAGGATAGCTAAATCTATTTGCTTTCGGAATCCTCATGTAAAAAAACCATCTAAGTTACAATTTGATTTAATATCTTGGCTCTATCTAAATGGTACAAGAACAAAGACCTTCTTTAACTTTAAGCCAGGAACAAAAAGTTTGAAAGCTCCTTTATTGAAGGATAACGATCAATATGACTTAGTATTTGATATAAGTGGTAGATTCCAGAAAGTATTAAATGAATTGTATGAAATAATGTTAGATGAGAGAGAAGATGCGGATTTCATCTTTCGATGGAAATGGAAATTTGAAATAGAATTAGAAAGAATTAATAATTTGATTGCTCTGGCGAGAACACTCGGAGATGAACATGATTTAGTTACACTGTGTGTAAATACTGAAGTAGATTCTGATTTACTAAATTTCTACTTTGGTCCGACAAGTAGATTTGATCTTATCCAGACTTTATCTGTTATCTCATCTTATCGTCTACCAATTCTATTTGACGATCAAGATTTGTTGTTTAAGATACTTCAACCCATTTTAACATATAATTCTAAAGTCAAAGTTAAAATCATGAAACATCAAAACAAAAAAATATATAACACTAAGCACATTTCAAACATATTACATATATTAAACGATTGGAAAGACAAAGAATGTTGCATTTATAACATTGACGATTTACTACTACCAAGGCGTCGGTGGGAATTCCGATTCCTACGTTGTTTCTTATTGTCTGCAAATTTGGATGTGCCAATTGAACCTCCTTATAACATGGGTTTGAAAATCGAACAAACCCGTACTTTAAAGAAGTCGTCTCTTCATTATATCTCAGGACCAATTGCGATGCACAAAATCAAACGTTTTTTGTGGCCGAGTTTTCGCTTAGAAGAAGTCGCTTGTACCAGCAGATTCTGTCTCAATATAACGAATGGGAATCAATTTACTGCACTTAAAATCCGGATGTATCCTACTAGTTTGAGTTAAAACTAAATAGTAAAGAAGTATATTACAACTATCCCCTTTTAGTCTTTCAAGCTATTGTACTTGCATTAATTCTTAATAAAAATCAACAGATCTTAAAAACAAAACAAATGGGACATTTGTTTTAATGAGATACAAAGCTTCCAGTCAGGATTATAGAGTAGATTATTCTATGACTTTTCCTTTAGTAGATTTATATGCTTAATCAAAGGTTGCTGCAAGGAACAATCAAATCCCTTATAATTTATTTGGGGCAGAATCGTAATTATGATTATTATTGATATTACCATGAAGGAACGAAAATCTATTCACGCATATCTTTCTAGTGGAAAGGAAAATACGGGATTCACCGCTTCTCAGATTTATTATCTAACTTCTCGAGTGTCAACACTAACTTCCCATTTACAATTACATCCTAAGGATTACTCATCCCAAATAGGATTATGGAAATTACTTGGTAGACGCAAGCGTCTTTTAGCTTATTTGTATAATGAGAACACGAGTTTATTTATAAAAATTGTAAGGGAATTAGGCCTTCGAGGATTGAAAGGACGTTACACATCACAGTAAATCCTCTATTTATTTAAAGGATTTCCTATTCCATTATGTTGTAATTGAAACCGTTCGGAGAAATAAGTTGTTATTTCTCTTTATAAGAAAGGAAACAATTTACGAGTATTCGTCTAAAATACATTGATCCAATTGTAGTAAGTATGGGTCCTCATCATCCATCTATGCACGGTGTTCTCCGACTTGTTGTTGTTTTACAGGGTGAAAATGTTGTTGATTGTGAGATAATACTGGGATACTTGCATCGAGGGATGGAAAAAATTGCTGAGAATCGAACAACTTTGCAATATCTACCCTATGTAACCAGGTGGGATTATTTAGCCACTATGTTTGCTGAGGCAGTTACAGTAAATGCACCAGAAAGATTAGCAAATATTGAGATACCTAGTCGAGCTAGCTACATACGTGTAATCATGCTTGAGCTGAGTCGAATAGCTTCTCATCTGTTATGGCTCGGACCCTTTCTAGCAGATATTGGGGCACAAACCCCTTTCTTTTATATATTTCGAGAGAGAGAGATGATCTACGACTTGTTTGAATCTGCTACAGGCATGCGTATGATGCATAACTACTTTCGAATTGGAGGAGTTGCCACAGATCTTCCATATGGATGGGTAGACAAATGCTTAGATTTTTGCCACTATTGTCTACCTAAGATCTCTGAGTATGAGCGCTTAATTACAAGAAATCCTATCTTTTTGAGACGTGTACGAGGAATAGGCTTCATAAGTAAACAAGAAGCTATCAATTGGGGATTATCAGGGCCTTCACTCCGAGCCTCGGGGGTTCAATGGGATCTACGTAAGATTGATCATTATGAGTGTTATGATAACTTGGATTGGCAAATCCAGTGGCAAGGAGGAGGAGATTCTCTAGCTCGCTATTTAGTCCGAATCGACGAGATGAGAGAATCAATAAATATAATTCGACAAGCAGTTAAACTTATTCCTGGAGGTCCTTATGAGAATCTTGAAGGTAGACGTCTTAGACAATGGAAAGGCAAAATAGATTGGAATGGATTCAACCATCAATTTGTTGGGAAAAAATCTTCTCCTACTCTTAAATTACCTAAACAGGAACATTATGTAAGGGTAGAAGCTCCAAAGGGAGAATTGGGTATTTTTTTAGTTGGAGATGAAGGCGCTTTACCCTGGAGATTGAAAATCCGGCCACCTGGTTTTATAAATTTGCAAATCCTTCCTCAATTGATTAAGGGAATGAAGCTTGCAGATATTATGACCATATTAGGTAGCATAGACATAATTATGGGAGAGGTTGATCGTTAAAATGTTAAGTGTTAATACTTTTTGCAAAGATAAATTAGTTCTCCTTTTTAACAAATTGGGAGTTGAACCAAGTTCTTACAAAATAACTTGGATTTTCATACATATCTTTATTTTAGTTTTGGGAATCACGTTAGGAGTGTTAGTTATTGTATGGCTTGAGCGAAAAATATCTGCAGGAGTACAGCAACGTATTGGACCAGAATATGCAGGTCCCTTAGGGATTATTCAATCGTTATCTGATGGAATTAAGCTCCTTTTGAAGGAAGACGTTGTTCCTGGTAAGGGTAATGCTTGGTTATTTAGTGTCGGACCTGCCGTTGCCGTCACGCCAGTTTTCCTAAGTTATTTAGTACTACCTTTTGGTCAACATATTGTTCTATCCGACTCGAGAATAGGTGTTTTCTTTTGGGTGGCTATTTCAAGCGTTGTGCCTTTAGGTCTCCTCATGGCAGGATATAGTTCAAACAATAAATATTCTTTCTTAGGTGGTCTGAGGGCTACAGCTCAGGCTATTAGTTATGAAATACCTTTAGCTTTATGTGTGCTGTCGATATCCCTACGTGCGACTCGCAAAGTATAAAATAAAACAAGAATATGTCCTCACAACTAGTACTAATAAGCCAAATAGTTATCTGGGTGAGCTAAAACGGCATTTATGCAGTTACGAAGTCAAACCCTAATAGTCTCTGTACGGACTGAAATTGTATCCTATTAGTGTTTGCTGCACGATCCCAAGTCTGTAATTTATTACCCAGATTTTAAGCGGGTGAAAATAGATAGTCAGTTTTTGTTTTGATTTAAAAGTGGAGAAAGTGAATGATAAGAAACACGAATATACGCAAGAGATTTATGAATATTAAGAGTAATACTGGAAGAAATTTCTCTTCTTCCTTTCTTCATATATTTACTTGAAATAGATTCAGTTTTGGTAGGGATAACTGGGTAGTGCATTTGAGTGATTTCATTCTCGAGTATTATTTCATTCACTTCAGTGATACTCATTTGGAACGAAGTAACCCTTATTATCCAATTGAAAAGGAAGGACAGAAATAACATAAGGAAAAATCTTTAGAAATATAGTAATTTAATTAAAAGTTATAATTCATAAACTGGAAATGAAAAGATACTACTTCTATCGACAATCTCAATCTTTTCTTAATAATCTCCATTCCTATACAGACTAACCTTAATAAGGTTGAGATAGATTCGGAAGCAAAATAGTAGCAGATAGAATCTCATTGATTCTAAGTGGATTATTTAACTCTTTAGTGGATTCTTATTTAATGTAGTCCTCTTATCTAATAAATTCCTTAAGAATCTCAATGGGAAGCCGTATGAAGTGCTGAGTTCATGTACGGTTTTGAATTAGAGGCGAAATAATTCGTCGACTATCTTTATCAGGTAGTTTGAGTACGATTGATATTGTCGAAATGCAATCCAAATATGGGTTTTTAGGATGGAATCTGTGGAGGCAGCCAATAGGGTTTGTAGCTTTTTTTATTTCTTCGTTGGCAGAATGTGAAAGATTGCCATTTGACTTACCCGAAGCAGAGGAAGAGTTAGTGGCGGGTTACCAAACCGAATATTCGGGGATACGATTTGGCTTATTTTACGTTGGTTCTTACCTAAATCTGTTGATTTCTTCACTTTTTGTAGTAGTTTTGTATTTAGGTGGATGGACTTCTCCTATTCCGTTTCTAGAGACTATTATAGAAGATTTCTCAGATTTAACCAGTCTCAAAGACTTGTTGAACGTGTTGACCCCGGTTATAGAAGTGGCCACCACATTATCAAAGTCTTATTTTTACTTATTCATAGCCATTTTAACAAGATGGACTCTACCAAGAGTACGGATGGATCAATTGCTAGATCTAGGATGGAAATTTCTCTTACCCGTTGCTTTAGGAAATTTATTGTTAACGGCTTCATTCCGACTCTTACAATTAAGCTAACAAATGCATGTGTCCACTCTTTATTTTTAGTTCAAGTTAAATTCATTTAATTTAAGAGTCAAACAAAACTCTACAATTCTAATTTCTTTAGTACGGGAATTTGGTGTTGAACGATACAAATAAAATCCAATATAACTAAATCTCATGTTTTCGTCACTCATTAGGTTTCAAAAGTATAGTCAACAGGTTGCAGAAAATGCAAACTATATTGGACAAGGATTTGCAGTTACTTTGGATCATTCAAATCGTTTACCCATAACTGTTAAGTATCCATACGAGAAAGATTTCCCAGGTGAACGATTTCGGGGACGTATCCATTTTGAATTTGACAAATGTATCGCTTGTGAAGTACGCGTACGAGTCTGCCCTATTAATCTCCCAGTTGTAGATTGGATTTTTTGTAAAGATGTAAAAAAAAAGAAATTAAAAGCCTACAGCATCGATTTTGGAGTCTGCATTTTTTGTGGGAACTGTATCGAATATTGTCCAACAAATTGCTTATCTATGACTGAGGAATATGAGCTTTCCTCATATGATCGTCATGAACTAAATTATGATCAAATCTCGTTGGGGCGCGTACCCCTACCTTCATCTGGAGATATCTCTGTCCAATTTGTTGTAGGTTTCAGTAATAAAACTTAGCATTTAGTAAACAACATATGAAATCCATTATTCGCTCGAATCCAAATAATTAAATTGAGAGGCTCCAGATACAATAAGTAAACCTTAAGCGTAAAAAGGTTCAAATAAAAAATCTAAGTAACTGTATCTTATGACTCTATTAATATTAATCCATAAATCTGTTTTGATTTCAATAGAAGTAGGTATTTTATTAGGAAGTTTAGGTGCGGTATCATTTGTAAATACAGTTAATTCCGCTTTTTCCCTGGGGTTGGTTTTTACCTGTATTTCTTTATTCTATTTTGTATTAAATGCAGATTTTGTAGCTGCTGCGCAATTATTAGTTTATGTAGGGGCAATAAATGTTTTAACTCTCTTTGCTGTAATGATTACTGACGAATCCGCGGGTTCCTATGCTTTTGCTGATGGGGCAGGATCTAGTATCGCTTTTGGGGCTTGCGCAATTCTATCTTCGCTATTAATTAGTATGATTCACAATACAAATTGGTTTAGCCTAACTCTTCCCGATGTATTGGAAAACTCTGTGTTGAGCGTATTTGAGAATCATCTTCAACAACTTGGATGTAAATTATTGAGCGACTTTGTCATACCGTTCGAACTTGTTTCAATGCTTTTATTAGCTGCTTTAGTGGGAGCTATTAATTTAGCACGGGATGATAAGACATTTCCAGACGACGAAAAATCAGCTTTATTGCCCCCACGTCAGACACGTCAGAATTCGTCCTTTTTTTTTTAACTACAAAGGTTTTTGATGAGAGTTGGTCCTAGATTCCATATCTATCTAAATCTATAGATGCTAGAAGTATAGAAAGATTAGAACACAAGGTTGACTTATCAACAGTTTCGAGGAGAATCTCAATATATCACGATTGAACAAGGACTAATCCTGGGTGCCTACATCTTGTGTGTAGGCTTTTTTGGACTAATTACCAGTAGAAATATGATTAGGGCACTTATGAGTCTTGAATCAATATTTAATGCAGTTATTCTGAATTTTATTACGTTTTCTAATTTATTTGATACTCGAGAAACCGGAGAGATATTCTCATTATTTGTAATAGCTGTCACAGCTGCTGAAGCTGCTACTGGGTTATCTATTGCCCTTTCTATCCATCGAAATAGGAGATCTACTCGTATTGATCAATCCAATTTGTTAAAATGGTAATAGATTAGACAATGTTGTACGCTTATTTATTAGTTGCTCATTTCCAATTCATATTATCTCTATGTTTTATGCTATCTCGGTTTCAATCTATCTGGAAATTAATCACTCTGTCGTAATGCCATTTTATTAAATCTAGATAAATAAAGAAAAAATAGAAAAGGGGCACTGAATGGATAGATCTTGGGGTAATAGAATGATCATCTAGATAACGAAAGGAATCTCCGTAAGTAAAAAATGGGGTTTCCCTGTAGAAACAGTAGATTCACTCAATATATCACTAATAGAATAGGAGAAATAAACTCAATGGCACATTCAGTAAAGATTTATGATACATGTATAGGATGTACACAGTGTGTTAGAGCATGTCCTACAGATGTATTAGAAATGATACCTTGGGATGGTTGTAAAGCAAATCAAATAGCTTCTGCTCCTAGAACAGAAGATTGTGTGGGATGCAAGAGATGTGAATCTGCCTGTCCAACAGATTTTCTGAGTGTCCGTGTCTATTTGGGGTCTGAAACTACTCGTAGTATGGGTCTGGCTTACTAGTCAAACATCAGAACGAAAAAGTTAACCCGCAAGCTAATTATTCTAACTCATACCCGAGATTTCAAACTTACGAAGTACGGGTGTGAGTCACATTATTTAACTAATTTGGGCTTTTTTATTTAGAAATTATATATTTTCTTGATTTATGCTTAGTAATGTACCTTGGTTAACGGTAGTTGTCTTCCTTCCACTTTTTGCTAGTCTAGCAATTCCAATATTGCCGCGTAGTGGAAGCAGAGTCATTCGATGGTATACCCTCGGTATTTGCATGTTGGAATTCTTGTTAATTACTTATATTTCTTATTGTAAGTTTCAAGTTGATTCTAAATCAATTCAGTTAGTAGAGATTTTTAATTGGGTAAATTCTATCAATTTTCATTGGTCACTCGGGATTGATGGCCTATCCATGAGTCTTGTTCTTTTGACAGGTTTTGTTACTACTTTGGCAACTTTAGCAGCTTGGCCCGTCACACGTAATGTACGGTTATTCTATTTCTTAATGTTAATTATGTATGGAGGTCAAATTGGACTATTTGTTTCCCGGGACATCTTACTTTTCTTCTTTATGTGGGAACTAGAACTAATTCCGGTTTATTTACTACTTTGTTTATGGGGAGGTAAAAGACGTCTTTATTCAGCCACAAAGTTTGTATTATATACAGCTGGTGGTTCAGTCTTCCTTCTCCTGGCAGCTTTGATTTTGAGTTTTTATGGTAATGAAATCCCTTCTTTTGATATTCAGGAATCAATGTCTAAATCCTATCCCCTCTCATTGGAAGTACTGATATATGTTGGTTTTTTTATAGCTTATGCTGTGAAATTACCAATATTTCCTTTTCACACTTGGTTGCCAGATACTCATGGGGAGGCACATTACAGCACATGTATGTTATTAGCGGGAGTACTACTTAAAATGGGTGGGTACGGGCTTATTCGAATAAATCTGGAATTATTAAATAATGCCCATTCTTTATTGGGATCGTGGCTAATGTTGTTTGGAGCAATGCAAATTGTATACGCTTCCCTTATTTCCATGAGTCAACGCAATCTAAAGAGACGAATAGCTTATTCTTCGATTTCGCACATGGGTTTTGTAATAATTGGGATTGGTTCCTTAACAGATGCGGGTATTAACGGAGCTATTTTGCAAATGATATCTCACGGTTTAATTGGAGCTGCTTTATTCTTCCTTGCAGGTACTTGCTACGATAGAACTCGAACTTTCTTTCTTGATCAGTTGGGGGGAATTGCAATTAAAATGCCTAAATTATTTACCATGTTTAGCGTTTTTTCGTTAGCATCCCTTGCATTACCGGGACTTAGTGGTTTTGTGTCAGAATTGCTTGTTTTCTTAGGTGTTGTTACCTCTAATAAATATACTTTTGCATGGAAAACAGGAGTTACACTGTTAGGAGCAATCGGTACGGTATTAACGCCCATATATTTATTGTCAATGTTACGTCAATTATTTTATGGTTATAAGTTCTTTGAGAAATCAGATCCTTACTCAATTGATCCAAGTCCAAGAGAATTATTTATTTTAATCTGTTTCTTTTTTCCAATACTAGGTATCGGTCTATATCCAAATCTGATTTTACCCATCTGGAGTACTAAAACATCTGGGTTTCTATTTCTATATCAAAATATCTCATAATAAAGGGGAATTGGGTAGCTGCTGTCTCTTCGATAAAAGGGGGTTGCTCGTTCCCTCAGAAACAAGGGAACAAAATAGGAAAGTATTCCATTTCAGTTAAGCCAATCTTTTTGCCAAATGGCTATTTTTTTATTTGGTAAGTGTTTCTATATATATAGAAATAGAACATAGAGAGACAGAAACTAGCATTTAAGATAATAAATTGCTCGATATCTACTTAGTTACCTTCAAGTCTGTTCCTGTCTCTCTATTATTTGATTTCATCTTTCTATTCAACTAATTTCACCATTATTTAATAAAATTAACCGTTAAAAAGTGATTTAGTTCAATCAATAGTGAACTTACCAAGATATGATCTAGCCCTTCTTATGTTAACCATCCATAATTATGCAACCCAATGCCTAACAGATTGACTCCTAAGAAACAAATCCAAATTAAAGAAAATCCTGTAGATGCTGCCGCAGCCGGTATCTCTCCATTCCATCTTTCATCGATTTTTATATGTAGATATATCGCATAAATTAACCAGGTTACCAAAGCCCAAGTCTCTTTTGGATCCCAACTCCAAAAAGATCCCCAAGCTTCGTTAGCCCACACTGATCCCGAAAGGATACCAATAGTTAGAAAGGAAAACCCTAAACTTATCAGTTGATAGGTCCATCTATCTAAATAGTTAATTATTTGGCATTTTTGCACAGTTGCAATAAGTAAATAGAAATAACCTTTCACGTCAATCTTTTTGTTAAGAACTTGATAATTAGTATCATAAAATATGTATATGTTTTCTTTCCAGTTCGATCCCAAAGTCTTTATAGGATAGCTGCCCAGTTCAGAAAAAAAGAGACTCAGTAAAACTATTGCTAATAAAGATCCACACAATGAGGTTGCATAACTAATCAACATCGCGCTTACATGCATCATTAACCAATGAGACTGCAAAGCGGGTACTAATGACGTAGAATATTGCATCTGGTCAGGAAGGCTTAAAGTTGCAAAGGCATTAATAAATGTAGCACTCGGTCCTAAAACTGTACGCGTCAATCTGTTTTGATTTCTGACATATGACATTAGATATAAGAGAGAAAAAATCCATGATAAAAAGATCATCGATTCATACAGATTTCCTAATGGTAAATGCCCCGCTTGAAAGCATCGTATAATCAGAAATCCAGTGGTACAAAGAAAAACAATTTTCATATTATTCCTATTAAATTGATAAAGTTTATCTTTTTGGTAGAATAAATCTATCAAATCTAATAGAGTTACAAGAAATAACATCAATAATGAAATGTGTACGAGTATGTATTCTATACGGGTATACATCGTAATCTTAGAGAATTTGGGATTCTTTTTTTATATCTTTCTCAAATATATTCAAATTAGACTAACCTACTACTCATTAGTTTCTTTGTTATATTATATATATAATAATTATTATATATAAGTTCCCAGAGTAAAAACCCGTATTTTAACATTGTTTTTGATTTTAAAATGCCGCTACTCGGATTCGAACCGAGATGCTTTGGCACTGCTTCCTAAGAGCAGCGTGTCTACCTATTTCACCATAGCGGCTTGTTAAATTATGTTATATTTACAAATATAACACATTTATTATATGTGGGTCCAGGTTGACAAGTCAACTAAGATAGTTTTTTACTTTGTAAAAATCTTAAAAAATAGAAATAAATTAAAGTAAATAATCATTTAATGGTTTTATATAGAACAGATAGACTAAAATACATAACAAGCGGATATGTAGATAAATCTACATATCCATAGAATACAAATAGACAGATATACGGAATATAGCGCAGTTTGGTAGCGTCCCATCTTGGGGTGATGGAGGTCGCAGGTTCAAATCCTGTTATTCCGAATGGAAATAGGGAATTTGTTCTACTTTAGTAAAACTAGAATATCTAATCTATGATGCGGCGTTTCCTTCTTTAAGGAAAGAAATAGGCAATAGCTAATCCACGTAAATTCTTACTATTAGAACTAATTAGTCATTCAAATTCAAATCTTCTATAATAGGAAAAATATCTTGAAACCAAAAGAGTTAATAAGATCTCTTTTTTCGCTAGGTTTTGCTTCCTCGCATGTTGATTCTTTTTTGTTGAGGAGTCACTTAAAAAGTACTCTCAACTACTATGTAGATTACGTTCCGATAGAATCCTCTTTCATTACGTAGGAAAAACTTTTCGAACGTTTACTTAATATAGATTTGGCTAAAGAAAAGGATTTTAACGATTTATCAAGGGATTTCAATTTCCAAACAGAATTACGAATCCTTTTCTTCGAACCGGAAGTACGTTTTTTTGGAACAGCCATTTCTTATTAGTGTTATAAGGGAACTTTCTTGACAATTGGCAGCTATATTGATACATTTCAGTAGAATGAATATAATGAACAAAGAGTATAGAAATATTGGAGGGGTTTGGTAACTCGATATAACAAACTTTAAAAAGTTCATTTAGGTTCTTAGCAATTATCTACTACCTACATTCTTGCAATGGAAATCAATGGAATCAATTGTAAGTCTAATCATATTTTCTTTATATCCACGAATTCTTAATGTTTTTTTATTGTGTGGAATCTTTCGAATTGTTAATTTTTCTTTGAAACAGTTATGTAAGATTCTACCTTTGATGACTGCATTAACTAACCAAGGAGAACCAATATGTATATTAGAACCATCACGAATAAGCAATACTCTATTTATAGAAAGTTTTGTGTTGATTCCCCAGAGATTTAAATTGTAAGTGAAACGACGAATATCGTGAAATCTTCCCGGTTCTACTCGTAGTTGTTTTCCTTCAACATCTATAATTGCATATCTATCCACTCCAATCCCCTCCTCTCAAATTTACCATCTTCTTTTCCCTCTTTTCAAAAACATATTCAGAAAAAACTTTATGTTTAAAGGGTTTTGAAGTATTGCTTAATTTTGCAATTTGACTAAGTATCAGGCTCACATAGGGATATTGTCAAGCTTTACTTCTTTTGCTTATTGATCTTTTGATACTATTGGTTTTTAAATTTTCTTTATTAACGTATGCATACATTCTATTTGATTTATTTCTCGTATCTCTTCCTAAAAGTTAAGAGAAATAACGACAAGGAGGAAAATAACAATTGAACCTTAATTATATATCTGTGAAAGAATACGCTTGGATTATACCTTTTTGTCCACTACTAGCTTCTTGCTGCACGGGATCAATAGCTTTCTTTTTTACGAAAGCTACATTAGGATTTCGTCGTATATGTGCATTATTAAATATTTTAGCGTTAACAATAGCTACTTTTGTTTCATTTGCTCTACTTCAAGAACAATGTATAAATCAATCAATTCAGCAATATTTATGGGTGTGGATCTTTAAGAATAATATTTGCATAGAAATAGGCTTTTTTGTTGATTTTTTTACTATAGTAATGTCATTACTAATTACTACTGTAGGTATATTGGTTATGATTTATAGCGATAACTATATGCGTCATGATCGAGGATATGTTAGATTTTACGCTTATCTAAGTTTGTTTACCGCGTCAATGTTAGGGTCAATCTTCAGTCCCAGCCTCATACAACTTTATATGTTTTGGGAATTGATGGGTATGTGTTCGTATCTATTAATAGGTTTTTGGTTTACTAGATCCGATGCTGCAAATGCTTGTCAGAAAGCTTTCGTTACTAATCGTATAGGGGATTTTGGGTTACTTCTAGGGATTTTAGGATTATACTGGACAACCGGTAGTTTTGAGATTTCTGAATTGTGTGATTGATTTGCTGAATTAAAGGGAATTGGATTTGTGAATGTGACGTTTGCAAATATAATTGTTCTGTTATTCTTTTTAGGCCCACTAGCTAAATCTGCTCAATTCCCACTTCACATATGGTTACCAGATGCCATGGAGGGACCTACGCCAATATCAGCTCTTATCCATGCTGCTACTATGGTAGCAGCGGGTATCTTCCTTATTGCTCGTGTTTTTAACTTAATTCTAATGTTACCCTTTTCGATGTTTGTTATCTCTTGGATAGGTGCAATAACTGCCTTTTTAGGTGCCACACTAGCTTTTGCTCAGACAGATTTAAAGAAAAGTCTCGCTTATTCTACCATGTCTCAGTTAGGATATATGGTTTTATCGTTAGGCATTGGTGCCTATCGATCTGCTCTATTTCACTTAATAACACATGCCCTTTCTAAAGCTTTATTATTTCTCGGAGCAGGCTCGGTAATTCACCTAGTTGAAAAAGTAGTAGGATACTCACCCAAAAGAAGTCAGAACATGTTCTTTATGGGTGGTTTGCGTAAATACATGCCAATTACTGGAACTACGTTTCTTACAGGTACGCTTTCTTTATGTGGTATACCACCTTTAGCTTGTTTTTGGTCCAAGGATGAAATTATAAATGCGAGTTGGTTATATTCTCCTATTTTAGGATTAGTAACTTCTAGCACGGCCGCTTTCACGGCATTTTATATGTGTCGTACTTATTTTCTTACATTTGAGGGAGATTTTCATGCAATTACTATGAATTCTGCTAGTTTCAATAATTATTTCTCTCTATCTGATAATAATCTTATTAGTCTTTGGGGTCAGGATGACTTGAAATTCCCGGTAAGGACAATAAGTACCGCGCTTACAAAATGTGATATTTCGAGTGCAGGAGCTTTTTTTTACCCTTATCTAAAGCAAGAAATGAAGACTCTTGGGGTTTCTAACGATTATAAATTAAGAGAATCAGATTTAACCATGACATTTCCTCTTGTTGCACTTTCCATACTTGTTCTATTCATTGGATTCTTAGGGATTCATATGACTGAGGAAATTTTTGATTTAAGTTTCCCCTTCAATTCTTTAATTACTGAACCCTTTTTATGGGACTTTAATAATTATTTTTTCTTCTTGATAGAAATAATTAAGAATTCGTTTGGCTCATTACTAATATCCCTTATTGGAATGGCTAGCTCTTTTTATATTTATAGGATCTATCTATATAAGAGATCATCTATACTTGGTGATGAACAAGAGTCTATTGTATTTACGAATTTAATTAATAAATTAGTTCATTTTGTCAAACTATGGTCACTTAATCGTGGTTATATTGATCATTATTATCACATTTTCTTTGTCCGAAAATTGACAGTTTTAAGCACTGAAGTTTTACGTTTTGATCGTAATATTATTGATTGTATTGTAAGTTCCCTTGGTGCTTCAAATCTTCTTGGAGGAGAAAGTATACGGTACTTAGAAAGTGGTAGAATATATCAATATTTAGCTATAGCACTATTTGGAATGATCATATTAGTCTGGCTAGTGCTATGGATATATTACAACTAGTTGTTGATTTTCCAATCCCCCCTTTTCCATAAACTGCTATTTTCGTCTCACGAAGCTCCAATTCGCATTGATTTCTCCCGACTATCCTGCATCTTCCCCCATCCATCTCTCTCTTTTTTTTTGCTTCCCTTATCCCCCTATAGTCCTCAAATAGTTTCCTTCCATGATATGCCATGATATGGAGAAGGTGGAGAGATAATCCTGCGACTATTCTATTCTACTACGCCTCTTGGGAGGGGGGAATAGAAACCACCGATGGTTGATTGATCCATACAAATCATAGGGGGGGGATTGTGAGGCTGATCTTGACCTTGTCTCGGCCAATTGACCCCCCCTCCCATGCACATCAGTCGGGGGCCCTTCCATTCGAATGGGATTGCTATCGCTACTGCCCCTAACTATAATAGGAGTTAGGGCGTACACGAAGTTTATGAGATGGCAGAGAAAGCTTAACTCCTTCCAACTAATTGGCTCCCTCCCTTCCGGGAGGTATTTCTGGGACTGATATTTTCCTCGGTAGCTCAGCGGTAGAGCGGTCGGCTGTTAACCGATTGGTCGTAGGTTCGAATCCTATCCGGGGAGATTCGTATCTACGTCGAGAATATCCAGTAAAGTAATAGGAATAGTAGAGTTTCATCTCATACATATGACAACTCAAGTCGCGTTGGACCGTGCCCACCAATCATTGAATGATGTACCATGCTGCCTACTTCAATCCTCAACAATAACGAATGGAGACGGGAATACTGGGGACGCGTCCTACCCCTCCCTACAAGGATCTACTTGAGGCATTTCTTTTTTGATTTTAGTTCCCACTTCAAATCAATCCGGTGGATCCAATGACTGGACTGAGCGAATTAAGATAAGAAGTCAACTCGGGAGTACAAAAGATCTCTTAGTTGGCAGAAATCTTGCGGAATAACCTATACCCCCAATCTACCCCCAATCCTATCTTTCGGTGAAGAGACTCCTATCATACTCTTCTAGTAACTGGTCTCCGAGTTCTCCTTAATACTGAGATTTTATTTTACGCATCAGTAGAAGGAAGATATAGATATTCCTTCTACTGATTTGTCGTTCAATTCTATGGCTGGAGATTTAGACGAGGTGGGGAATATCTAGATGGGAAAACAACAGTTGTTTCATGACATCGAACTCTCATGAAGGAATTGTTTCATTGTTCGATCCAGTGATGCTTTACCAAACCGGAACGGATTGGATAGATAGTCATAAGTCTCAAGTAATAGATTATAGATAAGAAAATCTCGAGATTGGTAACGGTTCCGTGTCATCCATTTATTTCTATGAACCAGAAGCCTAAGCCGAAGAAATCGTTCCGGCAAATCCTCCGCTACCGCGTAGCAACCCAAACGAACGGGAGTAAATAGCTGTGGATATTGCAGATGTATATCTACAGAAGAGGTTTCCATGATGTATCCAGGATCTCGCTCCTCCTCATCCAAAGGGAGATTCTTCCACCGATAGTCGGGTTTCAGTTTCGGATTATCTTCGCGATAGAGGAAGAAATCTTTAATTTTCTTATTTGACATCTTATTAAGGCGCTGCCTTCTCATACCGTAAATGGTGTAAAGCCTACGCGCCAGTTCTTTTGTCGACAATAAGTTGCGGCGCGAGGGAGGAATGTTAGGGTCTGGCTTAAACAGAAGCATGGGGTCCCATATGAAGCGCCCCCCAAAGAGTCGAGTCGTTTCAGGAGATCGATCGCAATGTGTTTCATACTCATTAGATGAGTCGCCATAGATTCCCAATTCGAGAAATTGCTCACGTAACAACAAGTTATCTAATCGGTTTTCTAATCTTTTGATGGAGTTATCTGTTCCATCAGTGACAGATTTCTCGAAGCTGAAAAGATACCCGCCTTTCTTGCACCACTTACTTCTTTCCCCCTTAATATTATTGAATTCGAAATCTTGTTGGGGTATATAATTCTGATTATAGTAAAGGAGAATTAAGTTATACAAATGGTTGGGTTCGGATAATACCCCCATCAATTGGTAAGTTCCGCTTCGCAGGAAACGGAGACGCCAAGCCTTGCGGGACCAAGTAATGTCACGCGATATCTCTGTCGTCGAGTTTCTTAATTCGGGTGACTGTTGCATCTCGAAATCGGTTAGACTATTCAGTCTCCCTTTTCTCATAGATTTGGAAGAGCGACTTGGGGAAGTTACACCTGAGCAATACTTTGCCTTTCCAATAGGAAAGGGGGGAGGAAAACTATTACTGCGTCGACTCCCGGCCTTACAAATCTCTGGGCTTAAGAATTTAGTTGGGAGGTTTTCTAGGACACCACAAGCTAGGTTTAAGTCATTCTCTACAAGTTTGTTGAGAACCATGAGATTCTCTTTTTTCCCCATATCCATTTGGAACGAATCGTGAGCTACTAATTTGGCTAGTACCTCTAGGAGATGCGAAAACATAGTGGATTCATCAATTGTTGATTCGTTTCTTAAAGGTTCCACATACCAGTTAGACAAGTAATAAAATCGCATCTTTAACGCGTCAAGACCAATAAATGGGGGATTTGTGAGAGAAAGATCTATCAAACTATTCCTCGGAGTGGCTTCCGCCATCTTGTAGGAAGAGATTTCCCATTCAGAATCAGATTCCATCCCATTGCCCATATCACTAACAGTCGAATGTTGCCTATGCAAAGCTAATCCAATAACGTTCCCACATACAAACTTTTCCCTTTTGGAAATACCTATTAATAACGCTTCATTAGCGAGAAAGAATAAATCTCGTTTACTATAACCTGCAGTTTCAGACACAGTACTCTCAAGAAGAGACGGATTAGCCCCTACCTCAAAACCTTTGATACGTAAAAGAATCGACAATTCTTTCTGACGTTGACGCCCATTGAACTTCCGAAGATTTATTAATTAACTTAACCGATTCGGAGCCACTGAAGCTGGATCTATCCTCGCAGGCACGTGAGTGGTGGCAATAACGACGTTCGCGCGGATGTCGGAGTTGCCGAGCTTGTGACCAATACTCTTCAAGATTCGGCAAAGTAAGAATTTGGGATCAGCTTCTAGCTTATTATACGAACGACAAATATTCAATTCATGAATATCTTGAATCCATGGTGTACAGGGAGACATCTCTCTTGTTATTTTGAAGACGATATCTAATCTGTGTACGCTCTCTTTCGAAATGAAATTTCCACGTACATTTCTGATTCTGAAGAAAGATCGGTTGTATATGAACTTCTTTAGTGGTAGTTTCACCACGGGAAAGTAGGAGTTGAATGCTACATCTCTAATGATGGAGGATCGGCCAGTTTCTACAGGGCCTACTATTAAGATTCCTTTAGGTAGCAATAATCCCGATTGGAGTGAAATAGGTATGTCACGACATGGCATATTTAGTAAATTCTCTCTCCGCCTTGTTGTTGCTGAAAATACAATAGTTCTACCAAGGGCGGAAAAAGCCCACTTCTCCGCAGGATCCAACTTATGAATCTTGTGACCCAATAGATCATTTTGCCAGAATTGAAGTAAGTATGCCAAAACATTGGATCTTCCTTGGAGGTAAGGTTCATGAAAGATATTGTTGCTCAACAAATCATAATTGGATTTCGATCTCGAAGCATACCTGTAGAGAATCTGAGTCGTTACTAAATGTTGAGTCAGTAGTTCTTTCTTACTCTCTAAGATATCAGAGCTTTCCCTACGAAATATCCATGAATCAAGTTCATTTTTCACGAGAAGGAAGAAAATGATATTACTTACATAATTCAAGAATCTATTTAAAGAATGAATTAGTAGATCTCTCGTTAACATTTAGCTTGTCGGGGGGGAGTACATTACCTTTTTTAAATAGGATCTACGCATCGGGTCTGTTAAATATTCAATAGTATCGAAACGTTTCCACAAATGAAAGGCATTGGAACCCGAAACGGCAGACAAAGGATGTTTTAATGACGCGAGAACAAATAATATTGAAAGGATGTAGCAATAGGAGATAGGCCTATTGGGAAATTGAGATACCGACCATTCCTCCGGATGTAACTTCTCTGCTTCGTTAGGGATTTTTCTGAGAATGAGAAGATCTGTCGCGGATGGTATAGTATGAATAGAATGGCTTCCGAATCTCAATCCTAACCTTTGCAGGCTTTGGAGTAAATAACCTTTTGCGCCACTTACTAAATCCCCAGCAATCCCTCCAAAAATCTTAGGAAGATCGTGATTTGAGTCGTAACTTATCTTAAGTACTATTTCTGGATATGTTTCTCCAATTAGAGCGCAGAAGTATCTCCACCAGGTAGGGGTGAAAAACAGGGGTATATAATCTCTCAATAAGCCCCATTTTTCGCCGATACTGTCTTTCCAGAAGATCCAAGAGATCTTATATCTGTTCAAATCTTTTGATAATCCATGAGAATTGATGAAATGGAACGGGCGAGTATCTTCTTCCCGGGCAGATGAATCTGCGAATCCCACATCTTTGCGGAGAACTTCTTCCCCAAAACCAAAAGGTCTCGCTAGAAATATTGATGTTACGTCATTCCATAATGAGAATCTTAGCGACCAATAAGGTGTATCCAATTCCTCCGGTTCCCAAAAATACTCACTAGACAAACCGTTTTGATGGACTCGGTTCCCGGTGGAATCATTCCCCGAGTCTAATCCATCTTTAAGAAATCTCTCAGAATTGAATCGATCTAATACCAGATTCCAACGAGGTTGGGTTCGCTGATGATCCGACCACGAGTCGGAGTTTACCGATGCCTCTCCTAAAGAAACTCCATCGTTACTACACGAGGATAGGAACGAGTCTGTCGCTTTACTGGGGGATGAGCTAAAACTTGCCAGTAACCCATTCAGATGCAAGATAGAATTGCGAAGTCCATCTAAATGAGTTACTATCGTCGCAGACTCATGCAGATTAGGCGACATAAATCGAATTAGCGTGAGTAAGTGACCAGAAACCTCCCCTACCGTTTGTTTCGAGAAATTGGATGATAACGAATCTGACAGTTGGGGATGAATCAATGAGATGATATCAGATGAGATGATTTTCTCATTGGAGCCCACAGAAAAGTTTTCTAACACGTTGAGATAACTACTGCTGCAGTTTCTGACTAAGAAACCCCCTTCGATTTTCGGGATGAAGTTGTTTCCAGGACGGCTCCGTATAGGTGAGTCGTTTCTATCATTCATTTGATCGGAAATGTTTCTTGGGATACCCCCACTAATATTTCTAATTGAATTCCCCTCACGACCTAAATCATACAGAAAAAGATTCCAAATCTGCCTCCCTATAATAGAAAGAGCCTCACTCGAGAATCCTGGTCGGATAGCTTCGATGCGAGGCCACCCGAGAAAGGTGGAATTCGACGCAGGTTTTAATGCGTTCGAGGAGCCTATCGATTGTTGATTTGTTAACTTAAAGCCGACTAGGAAACTTCTTCTTTCTTCAAGAGTTGTTTTGAAAGACAGTATCTGTTCGTCAATGTAACCATCAACTAAACCTGAGAGGAAATCATGCTCAATCTGATCCATTTTGTTCAATTTCTCAACATCTATGTCGTCCAATTTTTCGATACAGTAAGCGATGGTATCTATCATAGCTTTATGGCGAGTAGCCCCAGCAACAATCATTTCAGAAAGAAATAACACATTGAGAAATCGATGAAGATATCTCTTGGTATATCGATGGGTACTACGTAGACTGACGCCAGTAGTACTTAGCAACTCGTCTCCCACTATTGACATATGGCATATTAATTCCTCCAATTGGTACTTCATTGTTCTTCCCAAGAATTTACCGACAGGCGAGAGAGACAAATCTGCCCTCGCATTGAGCCATTTAAGCATATTGGATTGGACATTCCTACACTCAGCAATTCGGAAGGTAACATATTCATCCGATAGACACTCTACGTAATCCTTCCACTTGAATACTGTTGATTCAGTTGCAATTCGTGTCACACTGGTGTAATATCTGACAACCGTACAGCCATCCAACCAATATTCATCCAACCAATATTTGAGTCGGGAGAAATATTCAGTGGATAACGTGCAGAAATAATCGTGGAGAAGATATATATATGTAAAGTAGATAGATATGATTCTATTTTGCCCATATAATTTAACTGGAGAATATCTCGAATCTAGGTTCCCTACTCCTTCCAATTTGTTTAGAAGATTAGTAATCTCATTTCGATTAGTTGTTTCCTTAGGTATCTTGAGAGATGTTTTAAAACAGTTTGAGAGAATATCATCGAAGTCGAAGTATCCGCTACTTGCTAACCTAAGTTTCTTGCCAAATATTTTGGTAAACGGCATATTTGTCCCTATTTCCGATGGAGACAATCCTTTCTCGGATTTGATGCTATTACTTACGTAAATATTTATTTCCCCACCCCAAAGAAGGTTTGATTTACCAATTATGAGAAGGAAGTCAGTGAGTCGATTTATTAATGGATTGCTAACTTGTGGATAAGTGTATAGAACAGGAAAGGCTTTCCTATCTTCTCCATAATCTAATTCGGATATAGAGTTGCAAAACAACTTCGTTTTCTCATGAGACATAAACAAAGACAAGTTGGAAAAGGCTTCTTGCTCAGAGGAAAACGCCGATCCATCCCCTCGGCGATCGGCTGAATCTGCGGATTCGAATAACGCTCTTTTACAGGGGTCCAATACTACGGGACTTAATGAATCGTTTGCAAGCCGTAGTGCTTGTAGCTGACCCAGATCTTGCCTGTTACGAATTTCGCAGAGAGGTGGCGACTCTAAATTGTTTTGGGGGCAGTTACTTCCGCTCTTGGAAACTAACAAATGTTTATAGGATTTGAAAAACATAAGCAAATCTTTCAAATGCCTACCCCCACCAACCACTTGAATCTCTTCATATTCATCCTTGAATCTATCCCCGCCAAATAAATCCTTTGTTAGGCATGTCTTCCATCTACCGGAAAGCAAGGGAGTTGCCACACCATTATAACGAATGCTCATCTCCTCCTCTGAAGAATCCGCAGAGATTGAAATCTCTTTGTTCGAACTTAAGTAGTAGGGAGCTGGTACCCTTCCCTCCCCATTTCTTCTAAAAGAAAAGAATCTCTCGAATAGAAGGAAGCAATCGTAGGGAGAATTGTCAGAATTCTCTGTATGTTTCTTTCTTATCCCGTCACCTCCATTAATGACCTTTGTTAAGACAAAACTTCTCTCGATCGAATCCTTGTCACTTAATGAATGCATGAGAATTGATATTGATAGCAACATCAACATTTCCAGGATGACGCTACCACCCCTCATTACTGAATGACGAAAATCACGTAGAAACAGTGAACTTAGAAATCACAAGTCAGATAATCTGATAAAAGGTTTAGTAGTGGAAACCGGACTAACTACAAGTTCTTCGAGATGTTGGTTTTTCAATGATTCGGAGAAATACTTTAATGCATCGACTTCGACGAAGTCCCAAATCTCAGATGGGAAATCTGGGTCCCTTACTCCTACTTGTTCTTCTACCACCTTTCTCATCATAGTTTCTTTCCCTTATTAGTTCTGAGACTATTTTTCTACCTATTATCCATATTTATTCTATTCTATTCTATTATATGGATAATCTTGAAAATTTCAAGATGGGATAAAAAGAATCTATCAGTCGAGTCTGGTTAGTTCCGTAACTAGCCGCATCCAAAACTGGAATGAGATTGGGAATTATCAGATCTCATTATCTAACCCACATATATCCCACCCAACTAAACAAATCTTTTTTGTTCTAAGCGATAAGCGAGCGGATCAGTATTATTGGATTACCTCCGGATGGGCGAACGACGGGGATTGAACCCGCGCGTGATGGATCCACAATCCATTGCCTTGATCCACTTGGCTACGTCCGCCCCTTCTTTCTTTCACTTGTTGAGGAGTTCCTCGAAGGTGACCGAGGTCCATTCGTCAAGCTAGATAGATGATTCTTTGATTGATACACAGCCCTCTCAACTTCTTTTTTCAGTGGATACCAAACCCTATTTCCTAAGATTGGAGGGTTTGGTATCCAGTTGTGCTGCATAACCAGACGGAGATTACCCGTCTATAAAAGGAGCTTCGACAGAAGCTAAGTCTAGGGGGAAATTATGAGCGTTACGCTCATGCATGACTTCCATACCTAGGTTAGCACGGTTTATGATGTCAGCCCAGGTGTTTATAACACGGCCTTGGCTGTCAACCACGGATTGGTTGAAGTTGAAACCATTCAAGTTGAATGCCATAGTGCTGATACCTAAGGCGGTGAACCAGATACCTACTACGGGCCAGGCAGCTAAAAAGAAGTGTAGAGAACGAGAATTGTTGAAGCTAGCATATTGGAAGATCAAGCGACCGAAGTAGCCATGAGCAGCTACAATGTTGTAAGTCTCTTCTTCTTGGCCAAATTTATAACCTGCATTGGCAGACTCGTTCTCAGTGGTTTCTCTAATCAAACTGGAAGTTACCAAAGAACCATGCATAGCACTGAATAGAGAGCCGCCGAATACGCCAGCTACACCCAACATGTGGAAAGGATGCATAAGGATGTTGTGCTCAGCCTGGAAAACGATCATGAAATTGAAAGTACCGGAAATGCCAAGAGGCATACCGTCAGAAAAACTTCCTTGACCAATTGGGTAGATCAGGAAGACGGCGGCAGCAGCTGCGACTGGAGCTGAGTAAGCAACAGCAATCCAAGGACGCATACCTAAACGGAAGCTTAGTTCCCATTCGCGACCCATGTAGCAAGCTACACCAAGTAGGAAGTGAAGAACGATCAGTTCGTATGGACCACCATTGTAAAGCCATTCATCGACGGAAGCTGCTTCCCAGATTGGGTAGAAATGTAACCCAATAGCTGCAGAAGTAGGGATGATAGCACCAGATATAATGTTGTTACCGTATAGCAAAGAACCAGAAACAGGCTCACGAATACCGTCAATATCTACAGGAGGAGCTGCGACGAAAGCGATTATGAAGACGGAGGTTGCGGTTAGTAGGGTGGGAATCATCAAGACACCGAACCATCCGATGTAAAGACGGTTTTCGGTGCTGGTGATCCAGTCGCAGAAGCGACCCCATAGGCTTGCGCTTTCGCGTCGTTCTAAAGTTGCGGTCATGGGAATTCTCGGTTTTCGAAAAGGAGTTAATGATTCCCCAGGCTAGTAAGCCTGTTAGTTTGTAGTGTATCACAAAAAGATATCTGTGTCAACCAAGATTAATTGAGTCTCTAGAATTACCGGATCCATAAGCTTCTTACCCGTATCTCGATTTTTTTTACTCCTTCCACAACCTGGATTTCCTAAAACAAGGGGAAGGGGAGGAATGAGATTTCTCTCCTAAATGATGCACGCTACTAACCCTAATTACTGTCGGTCTCTAAGAAACGAATCCCGTTCGCGCCAAGCCTTTTCACGAACGAAGCACTCCACAGCTTGGCATCGACCAACTGCAGATATTGCAATAATTAACGAACTAAGAAGGAAGTAGTCGTCAACCTCTCAATCATCTATTTCTGCGTAGTGTTATTTGACTCCCCGATCCTTGCCCCTCGATTCCAATCCACAATCTTTTTGTTTTTGTTGTGGATTGGAACTAATCTAAACAAAACTAACGGAAGTGGGCAAAAGCTTTGTTAGCTTCCGCAACTTTATGAGTCTCCTCCTTTTTCCGTATGGCACTACCGGAATTTCTGGCGGCATCCATCAATTCATCACTCAATCTTAAAGCCATGCTTCGACCTGAGCGTTTTCGAGACGCGATCAATGACCACCGGATGGCCGATGCTTTTCCTTTTGCAGGTACTACTTCAACGGGAACTCGATAAGTTGACCCACCTACACGTTTGGTTTCTGTAACTACATCGGGAGTTACCCCACGCACTGCCTGTCGCAGAACAGACAGTGGGTTCCTACTTGTCTTTTATCTAATCCGCTTCATAGCCTGATAGAAAATCTGATAAGCTAGTGATTTTTTGCCGTTTTTTAGAATACGATCAACCAGCATGTTTACTAATCGATTGCGATAAATTGGATCCGATTCGATATTTCTAATTTCGTTCACGACACTGCTCCGATGTACCATCGAGTTTACAAAGACTTCAAGCAATCTTTCTTCTTCCTTCCCAGCGGTGTCTTAAGCTATTATTTTGGCTTCTTCACTCCATATTGTAGAGTGGATCCACCGATTAGTGAGGGATCTCCCCCCAAACTGCACGTGCGACTTTCGCCGAATACAGCTTTCCATATGATTTAGTAACAACTACGTTTTCAACCAAATATTGTTCGTCACGCAAATCATATTTACTCATTGCACATTGAGCATCCGTCTCCTCTTCTTCCACGGAGAAGGGAGAAATAAGGGGAGATCTCGCAATTCAGTGATCTTATCAGTAATGTCCGTAGGTTTCCTGATCCAATCGGTAGATGTAGGCAAAGTCTCCGCCGAAGAGTAATAGTCTTAACCCGAACCTGTTCCAGAGGGGAAAGACTCCTTAGATGGGAGTACGGGTAAAACTCAACTTCACCTGCTAGAGTAAAACACCTTAGACACCAAGTTGTCTCATGCAAAGAGATGGGTAATAGTCAATCTTTGCGGTAGCAGGCTTCAGTCCCCTGGCAATGCTGGGTCGGCTACACATTTAACATATCAGAACAACTGATACGGAATCATCGCGATGATACGAGTTGGGACAATGCTCTGCGACGCACTGGAACGCCCTTTTTTACGATCTTTCACTCCTACAGCATCTAAGGCTCCTCTAACGATGTGATACCTAACGCCGGGTAGGTCTTTGACCCTTCCGCCTCTCACCAGGACCACCGAATGTTCCTGCGAATTGTGTCCAATACCTGGTATGTAAGCCGTTACCTCAAACTTGGAGGTTAA